CCTATCAGAAAAATTCCCAATTCTCCTTTTGGTGCTTCGACTCTTACATAAAGTTCTTGCTTAGACAATTCAAAAGTTGGAGAAGGTTTTTTACTAATAAATCGATAGTCAAAATCATTCCATTCAGGGTCTTTTATTCTACCAAAGCGTCGAATTTCTAAATTCTCATAGGGTCCCCCTGGAATTCCTTCCAGAGCCTGTTGGATAATTTTTATGGATTCTGTCATTTCACTGATTCGTACTAAATACCGAGCTAATGAATCCCCTTCTTTTTGCCATTGAATCTCCCAATCAAATTCGTCGTAAGACTCATAACGATCAATTTTACGAAGATCCCACTGTATTCCGGAAGCTCGTAGCATTGGGCCCGATAAACCCCAATTTAGTGCTTCTTCTGCGCCAATAATGCCTACGCCTTCAACTCGTTCTAAAAAAATAGGATTCCGCGTAATAAGCTTTTGATATTCAGCAACCCCGGTTAAAAAATAATCGCAAAAATCCAAACATTTATCTATCCAGCCATGAGGTAGATCAGCAGCTACTCCTCCGATACGAAAATAATTATGCATCATGCGCATACCGGTAGCAGCTTCGAACAAGTCATATATTAACTCTCGTTCTCGAAAAATATAGAAGAAAGGGGTCTGTGCCCCAATATCTGCCATAAACGGGCCAAGCCATAACAAATGAGAAGCGATACGACTTAACTCCAACATAATAGCTCTGATATAGCTAGCCCTTTTAGGTACTTGAATATTGCCTAGCTGTTCGGGTCCATTTACGGTTATTGCTTCTGTGAACATAGTAGCTAAATAATCCCAACGCGTTACATAAGGCAAATATTGTATAATTGTTCGATTTTCCGCAATTTTCTCCATCCCTCTATGTAAATAACCCAGTATTGGTTCACAATCAATAACATTTTCACCATCGAGAGTAACAATAAGTCGAAGAACACCATGCATTGATGGGTGGTGAGGGCCCATATTGACTATCATGAGGTCTTTTCTTGTAGTTGGTGCAATCATAAGTTTTTTCCCGAGTCGTTCTTCCATGCATTGCTGAAAGTAAAAAGAAGTTCATCAAAATTTAAACGACTAAGCTCAAATGGTATCACGCTTCAAATTAACGAGTTTTTATCTCTCGAATATTTAACTCACTAATTAATTCTTTATAGCGTCTTCTATTTTTTTTTAACAAATAGGCCAGCAGTCGTTGGCGTTTTCCCAAAATTTTCCGCAAACCTCTCTGGGATGAAGAGTCTTTTTTGTGCAATTCCAAATGTGAAGTAAGTCTTCTTATCTTAGTGGTAAAACTGAATACTTGAAATTCAACAGACCCTCTGTTTTTTTCGTTTTCTTTTTGAGAAATAACCGAAATGAATGAATTTGTTACCATAAAAAAATCCCCTTTCCCTTTTTACAGATATGGATTTTATTGATCAGTAATAATAATGCCATTAATTGGAATCTGGTATATACAATAATCTAATCCAAATTTCTTTATGAACTCCTAATTTTCGGAATTCAAATCAATTAATCCAATTTCTAATTGGATTTAGATAGGGATAGAAAAGGATTGGTACATTTTCGCATCGAAGAATTTAGACCTAAAACAAAGAAGGTTCTGTTGATTCATTTCGAGATCGAATCGAGACATTATTCATTTCCTATTGGATATTAGAATGAAATGTGAGACAAGACATGTGATCTATGTATTTGTTTGCTTTGATATACCCTATTATATATATAGGGTATAGAATATATAGAAAAAGTGTATTATTCACGAAATGTCAAAATTTCAATCGTGGATACAGATGTATTCTTAACATACTGAAACGACTGCCGTTATTGGTATCAAACCAATAACGATTCATACAAGCTAAATCCTCTAATCGATAATTAGGCCAAAGAAAGAGCTTTAATTTCATTAATTGATTTTTCTCTCTATCAAAATGGTTACTGTCATGTGAAATGCTGTCTTTTACGTCCTTTGCATTCCAAAATACTGGATTTCTATCTTCAACATTTCTATTCTTTGAATTAAAACAACTTCGAATTCTCAACTTTCTACGATGTCTAAACGATAAAATCTTTTCAGGAACAAGCAAATCCAAATGATTTTTGTTTCTATTTTCAGTTATTCTTTGGTGTGATGAAATAGTTTCATCAAAATTCTTCTTAGAAACATATCTTTGTTCTTGGTATTTTTGATTAGTTTGGTGCTTACTCTTATGAACCAATGAAATACCTATGGTTTGATACATAATAAATTGTGCATCGTTTTTTCCAAATAGACGAATGGGTTCTATAATCAATATTCCCTTTTTCATCAATTGGCTAAGAGTTAAATTCTTCTCAATCAGCATTATATCCAAACTCATTTCTCCATTTTGAATCAAGGGTATAGTAATTTGGGTTGGATCTATCAGTCTAAGCAGGAGACAATATACCTTGACATTATTGATCAGTCTTTCATTCAAAGTATCGTCCCATCTCAATTGAAAAAGCAAATAACGTTTCAGGAAGAAATCTAGTTCTGCTCTCACGCTGCTTTTGTATTGTTTTTTCTTTTTCCCCTTTTTCATGTCTGATCTTGCATAATTTTCTTCACTATCTTTTTGTTGTGAGAGAACGGATCCAAGATTTCCTGGACTTGTGGGTTCTTTTTCTCCTTGATTTCGATGCTTTTTATTCGATGGTATCAAAAAACTTCCTTTTTGCTTTTGATTTATTTTTTTATTTTCACTACTATTTTCATTTTTATGAAAATTTGAAAGAAGTAATTTGCTTGGTATAAACCAAGGTTTCCTTTTATATGCATTATAAAGTAACACAAATTCTGGGAAGAACCAAGGTTCCAAATTCGCTATGTGACACTTTAGCATTTTTTCATTCATTCCCATCCAATCAAAAAATACTTTGTCGGAGTTTGGTGGATTTATTTCTGGAATCATAAGGTAAAAAAGATCTTTTTTAGGAATTATTTGAGTATTTTGATTCCCATTGCTGACCCAGGCCTCAATATCGCCTTTTTGTTTAAGATTAAAATTGAGAATGTTCCAATCAAAATATTTTCTATCGACCGTTTTTTCCATATATAGAATATCGACCTTTCCTAGATAATTATCGATAGGGATGTTCCTCAGTATATTTTCTTTATGCATGTTATAAGAAATCTCTTGCTTCTTACGTCCTTGAAACGGAGATCTATAAAAAAAGTATTCCGTTTTATTTTCATAATTAAGAAATTTATATGATAAAAGATCATATTTATAGTATTTTTGCAAATTCTCTTTTCTTTTTTGATTAGATAATGAATATACTTCAATTTGTTTTTGTTTTTTTAAATCAATTAATTGGTCTTTTTCATATGAATGCCTTTTGCTAAAATTTTCCTTTTTAGCTATACGACGCTGATGAACTGTATTGCGCCATTTTTCTGGTATTAATCTATACCATCTGCTCTGAGATAAATTGTATTGATAATATCCTCTTAACCACTTTTTCCATTGATTCATTTCATAACTCGGAAGTTTCTTATCCCCTAATTTCGAATCAACCATTCCTTGTGTTTCAAAAGAATCCTTTATTTCAGGCGGGGGAATTCCTTGAGATTGAAGAACAGCTCTTAATTTATACGAGTTACTAACTTGGATTTGTGATAATTTGAAAAATACATATGCTTGTGACACGTAGGATAAGTCACAAAAAATAGGTGAATTTTTTTGACTATTACTAATATTATCAAGTGACTTTTTTATAGTCGAAATAAATGGAATTAGATTTTTCTTAATTTTATTAATTCTTTCTTGTTTTCTTTCATTATTGTAAATGGATTTATCAATAATTTTTTTTGTTGATTCAAGAAAAAGTTCTGTATTCATTCTGGAAATATTAATGATACATAAAAATATATCTGTGTAGATTCTTTCAATGAAAAATTTCAAAAAAAGAGGTAATTTAGAGATTAATCGAGCATTTCTTTTTTTTAATATTTGCCATTTTTCGAATCTTTTAGCATTATAACTTGTTTTTTTAAGACTAATATTATTTATTCTTGGAGTTACTTTTTTTTGCTCTTTTATAATTCTTTCTATTTGATTTCGAATTGTACTTGTTTTAGTAGTCAAATCCTTGATTTTTTTTTCTGTTAATGAAGACTTTGTCCAATTCGTAGATGCAATTTCACTAAACGATTCGTGAATTAGCTGATTGCTTATTATAGAATCTTTTTCTTCTTTAATTTCACTTGATTCATATACTTTTCCTCCTGTTAATCGAAATAACAGAATTTTTGAAAGTTCTTTTATTATTCTTTTTATAAAAATAACACTTTCGATAACCCATTCTTTTGTTTCTTTTAAAACTTTTCGAAGTAATTTTATTTTTCTTTTAAAAACTATTAGAACTCGAGAAGACTTCTTTTTCAATTTTCCAATTTTTTTTTCAATTTCCTTAAAAATGGGTTTAAAAAAGGAAGGTCGTTTTCGGGGCGACCCAAAAGGAAGTTCAGTTTCCATTCCCCAAACTGTTAAAAAACAAAAAACATCTTTTTCTTTTTTCTTTTTCATTAAACCTTTCTTAGATGATCGTAGTTTCGATTTGTGCCAAGGTTTCAGACGGAAAGGAAATAAGATTTTTATCTGAATACCGTCTGTCAACCAATTTTTCGGAAATTCTGTTTCGGATAATGGAACACCATTATAGGTACATTTAACATGCATCTCTCTATTCCATTCCTGTAAATCCTCAAACCATTCGGGAAATTGAAATAGGAACATGCGTCCACTATTTTTTGCAATTAGCAATGAAGGTAATACAATATATTTTCTAAAAATAGATTGAGTTAGTAACATGCAACCTCTTATTACTTGTGTAACTGGAATGGTATCCCAGGCCTCTGCTATCTGTATTCGCTCTTTCTCCGTTCTTTCCTTCGTCTCTTTTTCTTCTTCTCTTTTTCTTTCTTCTTCTGTATACTCTACAATTTTGAATGCT